GTGTAGTACTGATTCTAGTAGCGGTCCTTCTATCTCGTATGCACCATCAAACTCTGGTCGAAAGAAAAAATCTCTATTTGAGGGGGCTTCTTCCTATACCTATGAATTCCATTGGACCCAGAAATGATACATTGTTTCGGTCTTCCCATCGGTTGGTTGTTTCGCTCCTGTATCTTCCAAAAGGGAAAAAGATCTCTGAGAGTTGTTTCATGGATCCGAAAGGGAGTCCTTGGGTTCTCCCAATAACTCAAAAGTGTATCATGCCTGAATCTAACTGGGGTTCGCGGTGGTGGAGGAACCGGATCGGGAAAAAGAGTGATTCTAGTTGTAAGATATCGAAAGAAATCGTAGCTGGAATTGAGATCTCATTCAAAGAGAAAGATATCCAATATCTGGAGTTTCTTTTTGTATCCTATACGACGGATGATCCGATGGTCAGGGACCACGATTCGGAATGGTTTGATGGCCTTTCTCCGAGGAAGAAGCGAAACAGAATCAACTTGAATTCGGGACAGCTATTTGAAATCTTAGTGAAACACTGGATTTGTTATCTCATGCCTGCTTTTCGTGAAAAAAGACCAATGGAAGGGGAGGGTTTCTTCAAACAACAGGGATCGGATTTTTTGAGGCAGGTATCGAGAGAGAATTGGATTTGGTTAGACAATGTGTGGTTGGTAAACAAGGATCGGTTTTTTAGCAAGGTACGGAATGTATCGTCAAATATTCAATATGATTCCACAAGATCTAGTTTCGTTCAAGTAACGGATTCTAGCCAATTGAAAGGATCTTCTGATCAATCCAGAGATGCTTTCGATTCCATTAGGAATGAGGATTCGGAATCTCACACATTGATCAATCAAAGAGAGATTCAACAACTCAAAGAAAGATCTATTCTTTTGGATTGGGAGCCTTCCTTTCTTCAAACGGAACGAACCGAGCTAGAATCAGACCGATTCCCGAAAAGCCTTTCTGAAGATTCCTCAATGTCCCGGCTATTCGCGGAACGTGAGAAGCAGATGATTCGTCATCTGCTTCCGGAAGAAATGGAAGAATTTCTTGGGAATTCTACACGATCAATTCGTTCTTTTTTCTCTGATAGATGGTCAGAACTTCATCTGGGTTCGAATCCTACTGAGAGGTCCGATCCTAAATTGTTGAAGAAACAACAGGATGTTTCTTTTGTCCCTTCCCGGCGATCGGAAAAGAAAGAAATAGTGGATCTATTCAAGATAATTCCGTATTTACAAAAGACCATCTCAATTCATCCTATTTCATTAGATCCGGGATGTGATATGGTTCCGAAGGATGAACCGGATCTGGATAGTTCCAATAAGAGTTCATTCTTGACCCAAAATCCATTTTTGGATTTATTTCATCTATTCCATGACCGGAACAGGGTGGGGTCCACGTTACACCACGATTTTGAATCCGAAGAGAGATTTTCAAAAATGGCAGATCTACTCATTCTATCAATCACCGAGCCGGATCTGGTGTATGATTATGATAGGGTATTTTTTCCCTTTTCTGAGGGATTCAACTCCGGGGATGAATCGAAAAAGAAATCTTTATTGGTTGTACCTCCTATTTTTTATGAAGATCCAAAACCAAAAAGAGTGGTATTTGCTAGCAACAACATAATGGAGGCAGTCAATCCATATAGATTGATCCGAAATCTGATTCAAATCCAATATAGCACCTATGGGTACCTAAGAAATTTATCAAATCGATTCTTTTTAATGGTAATGAATCGCTCCGATCGCAACTTCGACTATGGAATGAAAGGGGATCCAATAGGAAATGAGACTCTGAATCATAGAACTAGAATGAAATATACGATCAACCAACATCTCTCGAATTTGAAAAAAAGTCCGAAGAAAGGGTCCGACCTTCTTAGTTCTCGAACCGAGAGATCCATGAATCGGGATCCTAATGCATATAGATACAAATGGACCCAAAATTTCCAGGAATATTTGGAACATTTCATTTCTGAGGCGAAGAGGCGTTTTCAATTTCAAGTAGTGTTCGATCGATATCATCATCATCGATCTCGATTAGGTAGTCATCGATCTCGATATCGATTCCGTATTCATCTGAATCGATTACGTATTCATCGATCTCGATTCCGTATTCATCTGAATCGATTCCGTATTTATCGGAATCGAGATCGATTCCGTATTCATCTGAATCGATTATGTAGTCATCTGAATCGATTACGTATGAATCCGACTCAATATTTGATTGATTGGGCCGAGTTTATGGCCAAACTGTCGAAGTCACATCCCTTTTTGACGAAGTCACCTCGTTTCCTTTTGTCGAAGGCATCTTTCTTTTTGTCGAATTCACTTCCCTTTTGGTCGAAGTCACTTCTCTTCTTTTTGTCGAAGTCACTTCTCTTTTTTTCCTTTTTGTCGAAGTCACTTCCTTTTTTATTTTTGAGTATCGGAAGTACCCCCATTCCTGGGTCTGAGATCCCCATCTATATCTATGAATTGAAAGGGCCGAATGATCAACTCTGCAATCAGTTGTTAGAATCAATAGGTGTTCAAATCGTTCCTTTTAATAAATGGAAACCCTTCTTATTGGATGATCATGATCCTTCCCAAAAATCGAAATTCTCGATCAATGGAGGCACACTATCACCATTTTTGTTCAATAAGACAAAATGGATGATTGACTCATTCCCTACTAGAAAGAATTGGAGGAAAGACTTTGATAACACGGAGTCCTATTTCTCAATGATATCCCACGATCGAGACAATTGGCTGAATCCTGTGAAAGCATTTCATAGAAGTTCATTGATATCTTCTTTTTCTAAAGCAAATCGACTTCGATTCTTGAATAATCCACATCACTTCTGGTTCTATTGTAACAAAAGATTCCCTTTTTATGTGGAAAAGGCCCTTCTCAAGCATTCGGATCTTACGTATGGACAATTCCTCAATATCTTGTTCATTCGCAACAAAAGATTTTCTTTGTGCGTCGGTAAAAAAAAACATGTTTTTTTGGAGCGAGATACGATTTCACCAATCGAGTCACAGGTATCTAAGATATTTATACCTAACGATTTGCCCCAAAGTGGTGACGAAACGTATAACTTGGACAAATCTTTCCATTTTCCAATTCGATCCGATCCATTCGTTGGTATAGCTATTTATTCGATCGCAGACATTTCTGGAACACCTCTAACAGAGGGACAACTAGTCCATTTTGAAAGAACGGATTGTCCACCTCTTTCAGATATGAATCTATTTGATTCCGAAGGGAAGCAGTATCTCAATTTCAATTCAAACCTGGGTTTGATTCACACTTCATGTGCTGAGAAATCCAAAAAGAGGAAAAACCGGCGTCTTAGGGTTAAGAAACGGCAGATGGATAGAACCCTTCAACGAGAGCGTGCTTTTTCAAATCTCTCAAAATGGAATCGGTTCCAACCCTATATTCCGTGGTTCTTTACTTTAACAGGGTTCAAATATCTAAAATTCGCCCTTTTAGATCCTTTTTCAAACCTATTGCGGAGTCACATATCCATTTTTCAGGATATTCTGGAGACATCATGGTGGATTCTTCAGACAAAATTGTGGGCGATTCTTTCCAAATGGAATCTCAGTGAGATTTCGAGTCAGTGTTTCCAGAATCTTCTTCTGTCCGCAGAAATGATTCATCGAAATAATGAGTCACCCCTATGGCTGAGATCATCAAATGCTCGGGAGTTCCTCATCCTTTTCCTTCTTCTTGTTGCTGGATATCTCGTTGGTACACATCTTCTCTTTGTTTCCCGAGCCTCTAGTGAGTTACAGACGGATTTCAAAAAGATCAAATCTTTGATGATTCCATCATACATGATTGAGTTGCGCCAACTTCTGGATAGGTATCCTACATCTGAGCGGAATTCTTTCTGGTTAAAGAATCTCTTTCTAGTTGCTCTGGAACAATTAGTCTATTTTCTAGAAGCAATATGGGGTTCTGCTTTTAACATGCTATTGGGTGGCGGTCCCGCTTATGGGTTCAAATCCATAGGTTCTAAGAAGAAATTTTGGAATAGCAATCTCATCGGTATCCTGGATTTCCTAAGGATCATACCAAATCCCATCAATCGAATCACTTTTTCGAGAAATACGAGACATCTAAGTCGTACAAGTAAAGAGATCTATTCATTGATAAGAAAAAACGTGAACGTTGAGTGGATTGATGATCAAATAGAATCCTGGGTCGCGAACAGTGATTTGATTGAGGATGAAGAAAGAGAATTCTTGGTTCAGTTCTCCACCTTAACGACAGAAAAAAGGATGGATCAAATGCTATTGAGTCTAACTCATAGTGATGGTTTATCAAAGAATGACTCTAGTTATCAAATGGTTGAACAACTGGGATCAATTTACTTACGATACGTAGTTGACATTCATCAAAAGGATCTAATGAATTATGAGTTCAATAGATCCTGTTTAGCAGAAAGACGGATATTCCTTGCTCATTTTCAGACAATCACTTATTCACAAACCTCGTGTGGGGCTACTCGTTTTCATTTCCCATCTCATGGAAAACCCTTTTCGCTCCGCTTAGCCCTATCCCCCTCTAGGGGTATTTTAGTGATAGGTTCGATAGGAACTGGACGATCCTATTTGGTCAAATCCCTCGCGACAAACTCCTATGTTCCTTTCATTACGGTAGTTCCGAACAAGTTCTTGGATGACATTCCTTATGAGATCGATCCTTATGATAGTGACGCTGCCGATCTTTATAGTGATTATAGTGATTATAGTGATAGTGATGATAGTTACGCTATTGATGAGAGTGACGATATTGATATTGATGAGAGTGACGATAGCGATAGCGATAGCGATGATGACCTTGATATCGATGATATAGAGCTGCTAAATGAGCTAACTACGGATAGGGATAGACTACTACTAGACCGATTTAGTATCCCCCTTACATTCGAATTAGCAAAAGCAATGTCCCCTTGCATACTCTGGATTCCAAACATTCATGATCTGTCTGTGCGTGCGTCGAATGACTTATCCCTCGGTCTATTAGTGAACTCTCTCTCCAGGGATTGTGAAAGATGCTCCACTAGCAATATCCTTGTTATTGCTTCGACTCATATTCCCCAAAAAGTGGATCCCGCTCTAATAGCTCCGAATAAATTAAATACATGCCTTAAGCTACGAAGGCTTCTTATTCCACAACAACGAAAGCACTTTTTCACTCTTTCATATACTAGGGGATTTCACTTGGAAAAGAAAATGTCCCATCCTAATGGATTCGGGTCCATAACCATGGGTTCCAGTGTACGAGATCTTGTAGCACTTACCAATGAGGCCCTATCCATTAGTATTGCACAGAAGAAATCCATTATAGACACTCATACAATTCGATCCGCTCTTCATAGACAAACTTGGAATTTGCGAGCCAAGGTAAGACCGGTTCCGGATCATGGGATCCTTTTCTATCAGATAGGAAGGGCTGTTGCACAAAATGTACTTCTAAGTAATGGCCCCATAGATCCTATATCTATCTATATGAAGAAGAGATTCCCTAAGGAAGGGGGTTCTTATTTGTACAACTGGTACTTCGAGCTTGCAACGAGCATGAAGAGATTAACGATACTTCTTTATCTTTTGAGTTGTTCTGCCGGCTCGGTCGCTCATGATCTTTGGTCTGTACCCGGACCCGCTGAAAAAAAAGGGATCACTTCTTATTTGGTTGAAACTGATTCTGCTCTAGTTCGTGGCCTATTAGAAGTATTCGAAGGAGAAGGGACTCTGGTGGGATCCTCTCGGACAGAAAAAGATGGCAGTCAGTTTGATAATGATCGAGTGACATTGCTTCTTCGGTCCGAACGAAGGAATCCCTTCGATATGATGCAAAATGGATTTTGTTCTAGCGTTGATCAGAAATTTCTCTATGAAAAAGACGAATCGGAGTTTGAATTGGAAGAAGGGGTTGCATTTGGAGAAGGAGACCTCGACCAGCAACAGATAGAGGAGGATTTCTTCAATGACATAGTTTGGTCTCCTAGAATATGGTACCCCGATCTATTTGGTTGGATCGAAAGGCCCAATGAATTGGGATTTCCCTATTGGTCCCGGTCATTTTGGGGCACGCGGATCATTTCTCATCAAGAGAATGATTCGGAGTTCTTGCAGAGTGGAAGCATGCAGTCCCAGACACGAGATCGATTTTACAAAGAACAAGTCTTTTTTCAATTTCAAATAAGCCAATTTCTTTGGGACCCTGCGAATCCATTCTTTTTCGATGCGCCTGTGTTTTCACGTCGAGAATTCTTTGCAGATCAAGAGATGTCAAAGGAGCTTCTTACTTCCCTAACAAGTCCTCCTATATCGCTGTCTCAAAGCTGGTTCATCAAGAATACGCAAGAAAATAACTTCGAATTGTTGATTCATCGCCAGAGATGTCAGAGATGGCTTAGAACCAATAGTTCATTATCTAATGGGTCTTTCCGTTCGAATATTCTATCCGAGAGTTATCAGTATTTATCAAATCTGTTCCTATCTAACGGAACGCTATTGGATCAAATGACAAAGACATTGTTGAGAAAGAGATGGCTTTTCCCGGATGAGATGAACCATTTGATTCATTTAACAGGAGAAAGATTTCCCATTCCTTAGCCGGAAAGATATGTGGCCATGAAAGGGGGATTAAGTGGAACAGAATTGACCGGGTGGTAGAGTCGTGGAACTACTTGTTTCTTCCATATTTTTGGCCTTAGCTACATGGAACTGCTACTGCGGAAACATGAAAGAATTGAAATCTTAGATCAAAACACGATGTCTGTATGGATGGTCTGAACTGCCTAAACAAGAATTCTGGAACGGCGAACAACCAGAGCCTATATACTCATACTCAGACTCACTCCATCAAAAAATTTCCATTAATGAACCATGGAAATCCGTTGGAAAATCAAAAATATGCATGTCCAATGAAAGGGTTGTTGCTATCTGCTCCAATAAGGAATCATTGGTTTCACTGAATAACTCAAAAATTCACGGAATAACTAAAGAAAATAGATAGACCTTTCTCTTCGTCTCCGGTCGGTGGATCTTATCTTCTCAATTGGAAGATTTGCTATATGGCTAAGAAACATTCCAGTTGACCGAGCCTAATTCGAATTGTTTTGTTCCGAAGGAAAGATATTCACGGGGCCGGTTCGTCCGATTCAGATATTCACGACCAAGAGGTACTGGATTCTCTTTCGGATAGGCCCCGAAAGGGGAAGGAAGGCTGGAATGCCAACAGACGTCTATTATCGAATTCACCTGACCCGAGAGTACCTATTTTTGGGGGGAACGTCCAGCGCCAAAGTCACTGAATGAATAAGGCGCCAATCCCTCAAACGGACTATGGAATGTACTTTCTTTTCTAGGTTACGGGCGGGTATTTTCCCAGAGGTTTTGATTGTATCAATCTACCCCTATTCCTGTTGAAGCATCTACTCGGGGGGTGGGTGCAGAGCGGACGATTTCAAAGCGAACTCCCCAT